TATAGAAAGATAGTCGTACCAATTCAATTTCGCTAAAAAAAACAAAGAAAGAGATGGGAAAGTGAGTCATAAAGTCAAATAAAGAAATATAGTCTTCTTCAAAAAAATCTACTTATTAGGACTAGGAATGCGGTACAAGGGATTTCCCGAAGCTCTAGAAAAAGAGAAAGTAAATAAAAGGTTTTTCAGAATTTCATTTTTTTTGATCCTACATAATCGACAACAAAAATTTGGTTCTTTTTACGAACTTGATGTCGATAAATTCGCGAGTCTAGAAATTCATTTCGGCCAATTGAACCTTCTCGAACTGTTTCTTTTTAAGAACCAAAAAGATTTGTGCCAAAATCACAGATGCCAAGAAGAACAAAAGGCCTTGGACACGTAATGGATCTTGAAGTACTATTTCTGCATCTCCCTGACCAAATCCACCCACATTAGGATTACTAGTTAATGGTTGATCAAATTTGATGGATTCACCCTCTGAAACAAGAAGTTCTGGTCCTGGAGGGATAATATCAACCACTTGACGTCCATCCGATGGATCTGTTATGGATATTTCATATCCCCCCTTTTCTTTTCGTATAATTTTACTTACTATACCCGCTCCTGTCGCATTATAAACTGTATTGTTACTCTTGCTTCCGTCAGGATAAATCTGACCCCTTCCCCTATTTCCCCCTACATATATAGGATATTTTAAGAAATGGACATCTTTCTTAGTAGCGGGGTCGGGAGAAAGAATAGGAAAGGTGATTTCACTATATTTCTGACCGGGGACAGGCCCTATCACAAGAATATTTTTTTTATTAGGGCGATAGCTCTGAAAAGACAAATTTCCTATCTTTTCTTTCATCTCGGGAGAAATACGATCGGAAGGAGCTAACTCAAATCCCTCCGGTAAAATAAGAACAGCCCCCACATTCAAACCCCCTTTCTTACCATTAGCAAGAACTTGTTTCACTTGCTTATCATAAGGAATTCGAACAACGGCTTCAAATACAGTATCAGGAAGTACCGTTTGTGGGACCTCAATATCCACGGGCTTATTAGCTAAATGGCAATTGGCACATACAATACGTCCAGTCGCTTCTCGTGGATTTTCATAACCCTGCTGCGCAAAAATGGGATATGCACTTGAAATGGATGTCCGAGTTATGATATATATCATGAGCGATACGGAAATAGATCGAGTAATCTGTTCCTTTATCCAAGAAAAAGTATTTCGAGTTTGCATGGTCTAATCATTGATCCGAAAATTTCTACAATAAATTGGGGTAGGTCACTAATATAGTTCCCTATCCACGATTCTGCTTTTTACTGTAATCAGTTTACTGGACTACTATAGGATGAAAATCCCCCGTATAGAAAGTTTTTAATGTTTATGTAGAACTACAATACAAAGTCAGAAACAGTCTAATTGGATTAGATTAATATAGGTGGATCATTTATCAATCATTCATTGAATGATAAATAACGACAAGTGAGGGAGATACACGATTTAAATAACGGAAAATCCAATATTTAAAAAGAGTATCCAGAATAACTGGAAAAGTGGAAACAAGACCAGATATAATTTGATCATTATGAACAAATCCAAAATCTTTGTAGACAGAACCGATTATTAGTTCCCAACCGTGGGGTGAATGAAATCCGATACATAAATCTGTTAATAAAAGAATCAAAAAAGCTTTTATTGTATCACTTAAATTATATAGGAATTCCTGAGCCCAAGAGTTAAGAATAACAAGTTCTTCATTACCTAAAATAGAATAACCGCTTAGAATAACAAAACAGATTATATTTGTCGATAAGTGCAAAATCATATGGATACGATCCTCATTTTGTATCTTGATTAATTGGATCGTTTCGTTGTGAATTCCTAAAGGAAGCTTTTGTAGATGTGTCTCCGAGTATTCCTTGATCATTTCGTCCAAGAAGAGGATTTCCTCTAATTCTATGAACTTTTCTAGAATACTTTTTTCTTGAATATTATTCCAAATAATTTCGGATTGACCAGTATTCAACCAATTAGTAACCCAAGATTCCATACTTTTAGTAAATGAGAGAGAAATCCACCAGGGCAAAAATACTATAGATGCAAGATACAAAAGAGGAGTGAATGTTTTCTTTTTTGCCATTTTTCGTCTGTGAATTGTTTATTAACCCACTTCATTCGTCGACTCTATGTGATCGAATATTTCTTTCACACATGAGTTCTAAACAAGGTATCAAACCGATGAATCTATTTTATTTGTGATTTTGTTTGAATATCTAGAAAGAATACAGAAATAGACTAAGACTCCACTTCGAATTCGAATGAAGAAATAATCAAAAATATTCTTTCCGGAGATCTCAATTCATCAAATTCCAAACAAGTGTCTCCTTTCGATGAATGACCGAAAGAAGTACTTTAAGGAATGAAAATGATTCCAATTTTGAGACGAAAAGAACTCCTTTTCTATAGCCAAGAATAATTGAGAGAAAGATATTGTGATGATCAAAAAAATGAGCGGCAAAACAAGATAGAAATGGGCCTGTTATCATTATTAAGAAAACCCACCATTGGTTAATAAGGAACACACAAGAAAGGATAAAAAAGGTCGATTGACAAAAAGGAAATAATTTACAAGATATGATTTATCTGGATCTTAAAGTATCACTTCCAACAAATATAATATTGAACTTTTAAAAAAGAGAAATTAATTTCTTTCAAAATCGTTTGATATATGAGATGAAGTGATTCTAGTCCTTCAATTTCTTATTTGTTTGAATCGAGTTACATGGATTTGGATACGCATAAAAAACCACAAAAAAAGATTCTTGCATTTTTTCCCTCCTGCTGAAAAAGCATTCGTTCTTCCGACCAGTTCCTTTGCTCAAAAAACTTCAATTGGGACGCGCAAGAAATAGGCCAATTCCGCGGCTTTTTGTTCAATTTCTCGTGGAGTCAAATTCTCATCAGTACGGGTCAATGGAATAGCCCCCCGGCCTCTAATGTCCATATAAAGTACACGGCGAGCATAAATACCTTCTTTAACTTCTATTCTAACGGCTTGAATATCTTTTAGAAGGAATCGGAGGAATATGCGACGATTTTTTCCAGGAAATCCCCAACGAAAAATACACACTATTCCTTCCTTTCTATCGAATCGATCATAACCACTACCTACATTCCAGGAAATTGTGCACCACAAATAGGAACTAATAAAGAGACCCGCGATCCCGTAGAAAGACATCACGATCCCTTGTGGAAAAAAAATAATTTGCTCAGACGGAAAAAAAGATATCAAATTTCTACCAAGATAACTGGAAGTTCCAACCAATAAGAATCCTAATGAACCTAAAAAAACGATAAGGGCCCAGCAAAAATTACTTAGTTTTCGAGACCCCGTTATAAGTTCTATCCATATATGTTCTGATCGCCAACTCATACTTGATCCGATTGCATTTTATTGAAATTGGGAGAATACCCCAAATTATTTTGACTTTACTTTTTTTGTTTCCGAAGGAACTCTTATCAACTAGCACTAGTTTGATGTGAACTAGCACTAGTTTGATGTGAACCTTTAGGAAGGAGTAATTAATCAAATTGGTTCGATCTAAAATAATAACATACCCTTCATATGATCCCAATATACATATTGATTGATATACATATGGATCCACCGACTTTACACATTTTATGCATCCAGCGATCCTGATCTATTTGAAACTAGCTAGAATTCATTTACCCATAGATCATTTTCTGCAGGCATAACAGCTTTATTTTCCTTTATGTTCGACGAAAATCACATGTTATACCCTATTTCATTTCCCGAAATAAATATCTGTGTTATGCTACAAGGCTAAGCTTCAAAAAAATGGCTGAGATTGGGTCCGCTCAGATTTAAACAATCTTGTTTTTTTGAACATGAAGAAATAAAGAAGCCATTGCAAGTGCCGGAAATACTAGGCCTACTAAAGGCACAAAAATAGAGGGAAAATTGAAAGTTGTCATAAAATGGATACCTCGATTTACTATTTGTACCTGTTATTCTTTTTTTTAATATTTTCTATTAAGAATAATTATAATTCATAATTCTAATTATTATGAATTCGTAGTTATTATTAATTCAATATTCAATAATAATAATGAATTCAATTTGAAAATTCTTAGTAGAGGTAGAGATATAAGTATCTATATATCTAAGTGAGTATATAGAATAAGTCCAAGGAATGTAGAACTAAATAAATGAACTTATTCGTCTTTCTACATGAAAGAGATGAAAATGGATGCTTTAGTACACTGTCTTTTATGATATCACTTAGTTACATATTGGAATTCTATTTTGGGGAGATGGAGAAAGATAAAAAACTATATATCTATCTTTTCGATATTTGCATTTGATTATATACGTAAGACAAAAGTCGTTTTATTTCCCGAATTTCACGAAAGGAACAACTCACCTGTTGAATTGATAGCGACTTCTTGATTAGGAATCGGGAATCTAGGTAAAAAAAGAGTTATCCGCAACTTTTGATTCTTTCTACAATTAGATCTTAGGTCACCAAAGAAAACTCCATTCTCATTTACTTTGATTTCGAAAAGCTAACTACCTGTTTGCTACAAATAAAATAATTGAACTTAGTGCACTCTACTTAAATTGAATTTGAATTCAAAGGAAAGAAGGCGTGGAACTTAACTAACTCACTCAGAACGCTTTTTAAAAGATTACGTGGTACAATTAGGTCAAATAAGCCCTTCTGAAATAAATACTCAGCCCCTTGTGAACCTTCGGGTACTGTTTTATTCAATGTTTGTTCAATTACTCTTTTACCAGCAAATGCAATGTAGGAATTGGGTTCGGCAATAATGATATCTCCCAACATACCAAAACTAGCCGTTACCCCACCTGTAGTAGGAGATGTGAGGATTGGTACATAAAATAACTTTTTATTTGATTGATAATTATATAAGGCAGACGATATTTTAGCCATTTGCATCAAGCTCAAACTTCCTT